TCTTTATTCTCGTCCAATTAATCAATTCTTTTCTTTCAGATTTTGATGGAAAAAAAATTGATCAATGAAGATTCGATATCTTTTTTCAACTTAGAATTGATTCATTGGAGAGAGTATTTCAGTGCGAATACGTTTATCCTTTATGGAGTTTTGATAGAAGGATTCCTTTACTAACGCAACGCAGCCAACTCCATTTGTTAGAACAGCTTCCATTGAGTCTCTGCACCTATCCTATCTTTTTTATTATCGCTTGTTTGTTTTGATAAAACCGGATTTGGCTCAGGATTGCCCATTTTTAATTCCAGGGTTTCTCTGAATTTGAAAGTTATCACTCGGTAGGTTTCCATACCAAGGCTCAATCCAATTAAGTCCGTAGCGTCTACCAATTTCGCCATATCCCCCTTTTTACTTTGTAATGTAACTTTTTACTTTGTAATGTAACTTTTTACTTTGTAATGTAATTAGGATATCATTATCCTAACATTTTGCTTTTTCTTTCAGTTATATTATAATCGGACTATTGAATTCATCAATTCAATACACAATCAATATACAATATTGATCCATACATATATAGTATACTAAATACTATTAGTATTTTCTAGTATACTATATATGTATACTAAATACTATTAGTATTTTCTAATATATCTATATTCTTTTCTAATATATATACTCCTTTTATGCCTAATAGTATAATTCTACGTAGATATATATATTTATATATCTTTGACATATATTTTTCTCAATTTATTTCGTTTTTAGCGTGCAATTTTGAATACTTTAACGGTCGATTCTTTTGATTTTGTCTTAGCTCTTATCTTTCCGAACGAAAATAACTAAAAGGAAATTTAATTACTAATTGAAATAAATTAGCAGAGTCGATTTAAAATTCTAAATGTCTATAAATAGAAAATCCAAAATTGAAACTAATTTATATAAATTAGTTTGTGTCAATTATGTAATAAAAATGGAATCAAATTAATAGTTTATTTTAATAGGAATAAAATCTTTTATTACTAAAAGAAATAGAATTTGATTAGTAAATATAGAAAAAAAAATAAATAAAAAAAATCGTACTAGTTAATTAAGATATTGATTATTGATAATCATATATTTGATAAGATCAATAGATCAAATTCTATATTGATATATTAATTGTTATGTGAAGAGTTAAGAATGACGAGTTAATAGCTAAGATTCCTGTAGTTTACTAAATTCCTATGTGTGTACAATTTATATTATATTATGTGAGCCCTCTTAGCTCAGAGGTTAGAGCATCGCATTTGTAATGCGATGGTCATCGGTTCGACTCCGATAGCGGGCTTTTCTCCATCGGTTTGATTTTTCTTTTTTCCATAGTTGAAAATGTGAAATCAAAGAAATTTAATTTAAAAGGCTTCTTCTCCTTTTCCCAAATGGCACCCTTCTATTTTCTCCTAAGAACTTCAAAAAAAAAATTGGAGGAGTTTTATCTATGTAGACTAAATCAATCAAGAAAAGAACCTTTACTTTCTTTGATGTTTATATTCTTATTATATTAATATAATAAGATTATATTAATATAATAAGAATATTTTTTATATAATAAGAATATTTTTTAAGAGTTTTTAGTATTTACTAGTTTTAAATTAATTAAGTTTTATATTATATAAAATATTCTATTTAATATTAATACGATAAATTAGATATATTATATAATATATTAAGGCCGGGATATTGATACAATTCATCTAATTATTCTTTCGAATTATTCTTTGTAGTACAATATTTCAATAAATTTCAATCAATTTTTTATTGAATTTAAAATTTATATTGTATTTTTCATTTTTCTATTTATCCTTTAGTTTAATTTCATATTTCATTTAGATTAATGCAACTTCATAAGGAGTCTTTATGTCGCGTTACAGAGGGCCTCGTTTCAAAAAAATACGTCGTCTGGGGGCTTTACCGGGACTAACTACTAAAAAGCCTAGAGCTGGAAACGATTTTAGAAACCAATTACGCCCCGGTAAAAAATCTCAATATCGTATTCGTTTAGAAGAAAAACAAAAATTACGTTTTCATTATGGTCTTACAGAACAACAATTACTTAAATACATTCATATCGCCGGAAAAGCAAAAGGGTCAACAGGTCAAGTTTTACTACAATTGCTTGAAATGCGATTGGATAACATCCTTTTTCGATTAGGTCTAACTTCGACTATTCCTCAAGCCCGCCAATTGGTTAACCATAGACATATTTTAGTTAATGGTGGTATAGTAGATATACCAAGTTATCGCTGCAAACCCCGCGATATTATTACAGTGAGAGATGAACAAAAATCTAAGTCTCTGGTTCAAAATTATCTTGATTCATCCTCCCGTGAGGAATTGCCAAAACATTTGACCCTTCACCCATTCAAATATAAAGGATCAGTCAATGAAATACTAGATAGTAAATGGGTCGGTTTGAAAATAAATGAATTGTTAGTTGTAGAATATTATTCTCGTCAGACTTAAACCTAACTAAAATAATAAGGATTTGGACAATTTTATACTCCCATATAAAGAGTTTCGAAGTAAGGGATTTTATCCGAAGATTTTTTCCCATTCATCTATCATAGACATAGATTGATAGTGAGTTTTTAATTCCTTGTCCATTTTTTTTCTAAAATTTTCCATATTACAGAAATTGGGATTAGGAATAGCGAAACCATATTAAAGAAAGCCCTAACTGTTGGAATACTGGTGTCCTTTGTTTGAGATATTGCGGTCAATAACATTAACGTTGGTGAATTAGGGGACGGGGGCGGAAAGAGAGGGATTCGAACCCTCGGTAAACAAAAGCCTACATAGCAGTTCCAATGCTACGCCTTGAACCACTCGGCCATCTCTCCTACATAATGAGATAATGAGAAAATTTATAATAAATCGAGTGAAGAATTTGGGTTTTTGGATAAATGCGTACACTCTATTTTAACTAAAAAAAATAGAAAAAAACTTTGACAAATCTTAGTCGAGGCTGGGGAAATGAGATAATTTTGTGAGACAAACTGTTAAAAACAATAAAAAAATGTATCTATTCATGTTTACGAAAACGGTACTTCCAATTTTATTTTGGAATTTTTATACCGGATTAAATCAATTAATTGGAACAACTCCACGGATTGATCATTTTTTTTAGACTATCTTTAACTTTAGATAATCGTTTTATTTAGTTTAGACCATTATTTTCATAAATATTCGAAAATTACTTTCAAATTTTAGATCTTTGAACAAGAACCACTTATCCTAACTTCTTATCCCATAAATTTATTCCAACTTCATGCTTCATGAAAGGCCCCCAGAATTTTTATATTTGATTTTATACCGTATTACTACCCGTTATATACACCACACAAAATGAATGGTTAGTCTATTTTCATCCATCATAGAGCGATTATTCAACTCTTTTTCCTCTTTGGATCAAAATTTACTCAAAACTTCTTGAATTTTCCTACAGCTTCGAATAAATTCGTTGAGTCTTGAATTTTTATGAAATCTGAATATTTTCCGATATTCTTAATACAACTATATTTACATTTGGATGAAATCTAATCATCTTCAACTATTTATTAGTTTTTATTGATTCCTTGCAAAAAAAGAAACAATTTGAGTAGAAGTTTAATTTTAATGAGTCTGTTTTTATGTTATTTCGTACTGTCAAACTCCCTTGGTTGTGAGATTATTTTCTCACGAAGGTGATTAAAAGAAATTATAGCCTGAATTTCTGCCTATGTCTAGATCTCGAATAACTGGAAATTTTATTGATAAGACCTTTTCGATTGTAGCCAATATCTTATTACGAATAATTCCGACAACTTCGGGGGAGAAAGAGGCATTTGCTTATTACAGAGATGGTGCGATTTGATTATTTTTTATTTAGTTTTTTTATACTTTATCTTTAATTTTTAGAATTTAATTTTTTTATATTTTTAAACGTTCTTAGGAGAAAGTTGCATGATAATTATCTTATTCGGGATATAAAGAATAAAAATTATTTGAAATAAATCTACGCTTGTTGAAGGTGAAGTTTGTAAATAAAACAAGCCCTTCTGTCGTGTATCCACGATTAATGCAACCTCAAATGCTTCAATTGTTGATTATAGAGTATTGAGCGAAAGGTTATACCTATGGTTGTGTTAGGTCAAACCTACTCCACTAGTACTAATAAGAGGCATAGAGGAAGAGGCACTACTCTTCGGAATCAACAACAGGAAAACTTTGTTATAAATTATTCTTTTTCCTTATGAGGATCAGGACTAGCAAGAATGGTTGGGACAACAAACACCCATCTCGTTCGTGTTTTGGATACCCGTATAACCATCGAAAACTGTTGAAGTGACTAATTCCTGAAAATTAAGCGGCATTTAAGACAAAAAAATTGCTGGAGTCACCCCTTTTTTATCTAGTATCAACAGACTTGATGTTAAGGAAAGATCTTTTACAAGAAGGTTGGTTAGAGATTTCTTGTAAAAACACCAGCCCCACTAAGTTTATAATGAGAATATTTCAATCTTTTTTTTCCATGTATTAGTCTCATTATGTACATAAAGGAGGAGCCGTATGAGATGAAAATCTCATGTACGGTTCTGAAACGGAGATTTTTTGAATCGAACGACGACCGTAACGGATGTCGGCTCAATCCGAAGGAAATTATGCGGAAGCTTTACAGAATTATTATGAAGCTATGCGACTAGAAATTGATCCCTATGATCGAAGTTATATACTCTATAACATAGGCCTTATCCACACAAGAAACGGAGAACATACAAAAGCTTTGGAATATTATTTTCGTGCACTAGAACGAAACCCATTCTTACCACAAGCCTTTAATAATATGGCTGTGATCTGTCATTACGTGCGACTATCTCCACTATAGAAATAAAACGGGAAAAAGAGCAAATTTCTTAATAAATACTAGAAAAAAAAATAGGCTTTCTACATATGTATCGTCCAAAACAACGATTTTTATCAGC